AAATAAATCTTTTTCCTTACTATCTTTTTTTCTTTTTTTTATTTAGAGGGCTCGTCAAAGAACGAACCCCAAACCCAAATAGTGAGTTTGATGGAATATTTCATCCTTTATCCCCGAACTCCCCTTTATCACACTTCTTTGTCTTCCAAGAAAACTAGATCATTAAAAAACGGAGTTTAGAACGTAACTCATTCCTTTTTCCACTTCGCTTCTATTGTTTGTTGGGCGTTTGTGACTAATGGAAACGGACGGGCGGTCAGACATGATTGTACAAGGAGGACCTAAGATAGGTTATAGATAAAGAAAGAACAGATAAAGAATGCTCAATAAAGAAATTTTGGATTCGGTATGGATAAAAGCTCTTTCTATGTTATACTATTCACGACGAATTGATTTGAGAGCTCAGATATTGTTATTCATGATATTGATCCGATTTCAAGATCATCGAGAGGTAATTCATTGAATTGACAGGCGAAAGATTGATTATCTCTATGGGATTAAATCCCGAGTTATTTTGAAGTAAAAAAACGATGAGATTATGGAAGTCAATATTCTTGCATTTATTGCTACTGCACTGTTCATTCTAGTCCCTACCGCCTTTCTACTTATCATTTACGTAAAAACGGTCAGTCAAAATGATTAATTAATGACTTAATGCTTAAAGAAATGACTTAATGCTTAAAGAAATAAAATGAAAAAGATTCTCATTTCGCATCTTAAATGAAATGATCTAGAATTGGCCGTATTCTATAAGATCCGATAGTACGGTAAGAAAGAAATAGATGAACTTTTCTTTCTTACCATACTATCTATTAGTGAAAGTTTTATTGTAGTCTATAAAGTTAGACAACGTATAAAGAAAGTTGTACTTTCTAATAAAGATAGAGGCTAAATATAGATCAATCTACAACAGGATCTTCCTAATATGTAGATTAGATATCAATTCCATTCATTCCATATATGGAATGGATAGAGGATCCGATTCTATTTCTTTGAGACATCTATTTATTTCGAACAATCTGAAATAAGCATCTGACTCTTATAGTTCGAATTTCTAGATTTTTCTTATTTACAATATGAATTTCGGGATCTATCGAACGAATCAAATCAATGCAGGAAAAATGACATGGGCATATATTGATAAAATCAATCAAGTAGTCATCTTTTTAGCATTCCGAAGAAAGAATTGATTGAGCCATTGACAGGAGTTCTATGAACACTTCTTTGGATTTCGAAGAGTAAACCTTACAGATTTTGAACACTTCAACCATGATATGAAATGCGTCGATCAAATCGAAATTCCGAAACAAAAATGAAAATCATCGAAAATAATCAAAAAAAGTCCGCAATCAATAAAAAGAAATATGTGAATCCCCTAAGGCAAGATCTTATTATGCATAGTATCCCGTTAGACAACCACTATCTTTCTATTCTTTCTCATAGAAAGTGTGTATACACTTAACAAAACAGCTTCTTTTTTGATTTTGAACAGTAAAGAGGGGTCGGGTCCTCCTCAGTATCCATCTATAATTCTGGTAAGAGCCCGTTCATTGAAATAGAAAAGTTAGGAAGAATGCAGTTGGAATCCATTTTCTATCATCTCTAGCCCTTTCCCTTCGAAATACAAATATGGGAATCCGTGAAATATCTCTTTGATTGAAAGATATAATACATTAGTCCACTAGAATCCAATGAGCTTTCAAAATGAAGATATCTATTCTATGTATAAACCTTTTTTTATTTTATACTTTTTTGAAGAGTGCAAGCCGCGTTGCAGAACGGCCGATCAAACAATTGATCGAGTTTGATTCCTCAACTCAATTAGTAGTACCTTTCGTTTAGAGCCCACTTCTTCCCCATACTACAAGTGAAAGGGAAAATGTAAAAACTACCATTAAAGCAGCCCAAGCGAGACTTACTATATCCATGTGAATTATGTCCCCTATCTCGATGAAGGAATTATTCCATTATTGCTCACTAATAATAGTGGAATCAATGGTGCAGAGTCAAAAGGGGATTCTGCCCGAAGACTATTGATGAACCAATTCAAAAAAATCCACTTCTAAAAAATGCTTCCTATATGTAGGATTTTAAATCTGGAAAGACTAAATCAAAGTCAAATATGCACTGATATCTCAAGGAACTCTTACTAATGGAACATGTAGGAATAAATGGAATTTGATTTCCTATCCGGTTATCCAATGGAATTCAATACCCAATCAGTAGACACTACATTAGTAGTAGAAAGATTAGCAGTAGAAAGGAATGGAGAAATCTTGAGAACCCTTCCCCCATTAGAATCTTTTTTTTTTTTTTTTTTTTTTTTTTTTATCCGGACCTCGGGGCGGGTTTTGCCCTAATGAGTTTCCGAGTCGTTACAGACTATTAATGAACCAATTCAAAAAAATCCACTTCTAAAAAATGCTTCCTATATGTAGGATTTTAAATCTGGAAAGACTAAATCAAAGTCAAATATGCACTGATATCTCAAGGAACTCTT